TATAATGTACCCATTCGATCGAATAAGTACGTTATATCAGAATTTAGAAAGTCTATGTCTCAAATCTTTCTTGTTTTCTTATTTATTACCTGTTTATACTATTTAGGCAGAGTACCGCCTCCTTATTTTTATAACAAACTATCAGAAATTCAAGAAAGGAGTGAAATTGATAAAAAAAGAAAAATCGATGTCGAAAGAAATTCTGAAATGGCAGGAACTAAACAAGAACAAAAGAGATCCACCGAAAAATATCTTTCTCCTTATCTTTTTGGAAAAAAGGAGAAGAATTTGTATAAAATTGACGAGGACAAATATTTATTCGGATTTCGTCAAAAACCTCTTGTAACCATTCTTTTCGATTATAAACGATGGAATCGTCCATTGCGATATATAAAAAACGATCGATTTGAAAATGTCACAAAAAATGAAATTTCAGAATTTTTTTTTCATACATGTGAAAGTGATGGAAAAGAAAGAATATCTTTTACATATCCACCCAGTTTGTCGATTTTTCTGAAAATGATGGAAAGAAAAATTTATCTCTTCACAAGAGAAAAAATTTGCTATGATGAATTGTCTAATTATTGGAGGTATACTAATGAAGAAAAAAGAAAGAAACTAAGCAATGAATTTTTTACTAGGGCAAAAGTTCTAGATAAGGAATTTATTCCTTTTGATATATTTGAAAACCGAATTAGATTGTGTAATGATGAGACTAAAACAAAATACTTAACTAAAATATATGATCCTTTCTTGAACGGACCTTTTCGTGGACGAATCCAAAATTTTTTTTCACCTTCAATCAAAAATGAAACTCACACAAAAAATTACATTTTGATAAATAAGATTCATGGTATCCTTTTTTGTATGAATAGTAATAGTAATTATCCAGAATTTGAACAGAAAATAGATACATTTGATAGAAAATCATTATTAACTGAAATTTTTTTTTTTTTTAACTTAATCAGTAAATTTTCGGGAAAATCAGTATTAAGTTCGAATTTTGAAAAACTTTATTTATTTCCAGAACATGACCAAGTAAAAGTTTATTCCGAACAAAAAAAAAAATTATTCGACGCATTTTTAACTGATCTGAACAATAAAACAATAGTAAATAGAAAAAAATGCATTGGAATAAACGAAATCAGTAAAAAATTTCCGCGATGGTCATACAAATTTATCGACGAATTGAAACTACTGGAGGGAAAAAATGACGCAGCAAATTATCAGATTCGTTCCAGAAAAGCCAAACGTGTAGTGATTTTGACTAATAACTCAAAGAATGACGATACTTATACTAGGGATACTGAGAATACTGATAAAAAAAAGGAATTGGCTTTAATACGTTATTCACAACAACCGGATTTTCGGCGAGACATAATCAAAGGATCCATACGCGCTCAAAGACGTAAAACAGTTACTTGGAAACTCTTTCAAAGAAGTGTGCATTCGCCCTTTTTTTTGGACAAAATGGAGAAACCTTCCTTCTTTTCTTTTGATGTTTTCGATTCAATGAAAATCTTTTTTATGTTAAAAAATTGGATGCGGAAAAAGACAGAATTAAAAATTTCAGATTATACAGAGGAAAAGACAAAAGAAAGTCAGAAAAAAGAGGAGGGCAAAAGAAAAAAAAACGAAAAAGAGGAGAAAAGACGTATCGAAATAGGAGAAGCCTGGGACAGCATTATATTTGCTCAAGTAATAAGAGGTTTTTTATTAATAACCCAATCGATTCTTAGAAAATATATTATATTGCCTACATTAATAATAACTAAAAATCTCGTTCGTATATTATTATTTCAATTTCCCGAATGGTCAGAAGATTTTAGGGATTGGAATAGAGAAATGTATATTAAATGCACTTATAATGGCGTTCAATTATCCGAAACAGAATTTCCAAAAAAATGGCTAACTGACGGTATTCAGATAAAGATCTTATTTCCTTTTCGTCTGAAACCTTGGCACAGATCTAAGATACGATCCACTGAAAAGGAAAAAGATCTAATGAAAAAAAAAGTAAAAAAAAAGAACTTTTGCTTTTTAACAATTTGGGGAATGGAAGTCGAATTGCCCTTTTCTAGTTATCCCCGAAATCGACTTTCATTTTTTGATCCCATTTTTAAAGAACTCAAAAAAAAAATGAAAAAATTGAAAAATTCTTTTTTTATAGTTCTAAAAGTTTTAAATGAAAGAACAAAATTCTTTCTAAATATCTCAAAAGAAACATCAAAATGGATCATCAAAAGTATTCTCAATAGTATTCTATTTGTAAAGGAAAAAATAAAAAAAATCTCAAATTCTTTTTTTTTATTTAGATTCAAAAATATTTATGAATTGAGTAAAAACAAAAAAGATTCAACAATCAGTAAGAATAATCCAATGATTTCCGAATCACCCATTCCAATTCAATCTATTAATTGGACAAATTATTCATTGACAGAAAAAAAAATAAAAGATCTGAATGTTAAAACAAAGACAATCCTAAAGCAAATAGAAAAAATAACAAAAGAAAAGAAAAGGGGGTTTCTAACTTCAGAGAGAAATATTCATTCGAACAAAACAACTTATGATGCTAAAAGATTAGAATCACAAAAAAATATTTTGCAGATAATACAAAGACGAAATGTTCGATTAACCCGTAAATCGCATTCTTTTTTTAAATTTTTCATGGAAAGAATATACATAGATATCTTTCTATATATCATTAGTATTCCTAGCACCAATGTACAACTTTTTCTGGAATCTACAAAAAAAATTATAAATAAATCCATTTACAATAATGAAGCAAATGCAGAAAGAAATCATAAAACAAATCAAAGTATAATTAACTTTATTTCGATTATACACAAATCTTATAATACTACGAATACGAATTCACAGAATTCTTGTGACGTATCCTCTTTGTCACAGGCATATGTATTTTTTAAATTATCACAAACCCAAGTTATTAACGTATATAAGTATAAGTTAAGATCTTTTTTTGAATATCATGGAAGATTTTTTTTTCTTAAGAATGAAATAAAGGATTCTTTTTTTGAAGTACAAGGAATATTTCATTCCAAATTAAGACATAAGAAACCTCCCTATTCTGCAATGAATCAATGGACAAATTGGTTAAAGGGTCATTATCAATATGACTTATCTGAGAACAGATGGTCTAGATTAGTACCACAAAATTGGAGAAATGGAATCAATGAACGTCGTGTGGCTCAAAATAAAGATTTAACCAATTTTGATTCATATGAAAAAACCCGATTAATTCTTTACAAAAAACAAGAAGTAGACTCATTAACAAAAATAGACTCATTAACAAAAAAAAAAAAAATAAAAAAACAATATGGATATGATCTTTTATCATATAAATCTATTAATTATGCAGATAAGAAAGACTCATATATTTATGGATATAGATCACCATTCCAAGCAAATAAAAAGCAAACGATTTCTTATAATTACAACACATGTAAAAAAAAAAAAATGGATATAACGGAGGATATCTCTATCAAGAATTATATAGCAGAAGATGCTATTATAGATATGGAAAAAAATCTGGATAGAAAGTATTTTGATTGGATCGGAATGAATGTAGAAATACTAAATTGTTCGGTATCAAATCTGGAATTTTGGTTCTTTTCAAAATTTGTGATATTTTATAATGCATATATGAGTAACCCGTGGATCATACCAATCAAATTACTTTTTTTCCATTTTAATGTAAATCAAAATGTTAGTGAAAAGAAAAACATTATTGGTAAGAAAAAAATAATAGATATTTTTAGACCATCGAAAAAAAAAAAATCTCTTGAATTCGAGTTAGAGACTCGAAATCGATCAAAAGCAGAATACGTGGGTCAAGTAGATCTTGAATCATCTCTCTCAAACCAAGAAAAAGATATTGAAGAAAATTATGCAGGATCGGACAGGAAAAAGGGTGCTAAAGATATAACGAAAAATAAATACAAGAATAAGATAGAGGCAGAACTAAATTTCTTACTAAGAAAGTATTTTGGTTTTCATTTGAACTGGAAGGATTCCTTTAATCAAAGAATACTTAATAATGTCAAAGTATATTGTCTCCTAATTAGATTGAAAAATCTAAAAGAAATTGCTATAGCCTCTATTCAAAGGGGAGAACTAAGTCTAGATATTATGGTGATTCATAATCAGAAGGATTTCACTCTTCCAGGATTGATGAAAAATAAGGAATTGATGAAAAAAGGAATATTTATTATCGAACCAGTTCGCCTGTCTAGAAAAAACAATGAAAAATTTTTTATGTATCAAACCACAGCACTTTCGTTGATTCATAAGAGTAAGCGCCAAATTAATCAAAGATACCAAGAAAAAAGTAATGTTGATAAGAAAAATTTTGATAAATACATTACAAGAAGAAGAGATCAAAAGATAACAGAAAATAAAGAAAAAAATCATTATGATTTGCTTGTTCCTGAAAATATTTTATCTGCTCGACGTCGTAGAGAATTGAGAATTCTAATTTGTTTAAATCCTAGGAATAAAAATAGTGTCCATACAAACACAATATTTTACAATGAGAATAAAGTAAATAATTGCTGTGAAGTTTTGGCTAAAAATAAAGATCTTGATAGAGAAAAAAAAAAAATAATGAATTTAAAATTTTTTCTTTGGCCAAATTATCGATTAGAAGATTTAGCTTGTATAAATCGCTATTGGTTTGATACCCATAATGGAAGCCGTTTCAGTATAGTAAGAATACATATGTATCCTCGATTGAAAATTTCTTAATCTACATTTGTCTTCTATTTACCATAATATATCTGGTATGCGAAGACAAATGGAATATAGACATAAATGCGGACACACATTGTGGCATTCATACTAATTCAATGATGTATACATTAGATTGAAAAATGAATCAACAAAATCATATTCTTTTTAAAGTATACAATTTTTTATTTGCTGAATCCATAAATATAGTATTTTTTTTTTTATCTATTTGAATTGATTAATAATAATTAATTTAATTTGATAAAAAAAAAATAAGGAATTCTTAAGGAAATAAAGATTTATATAAAAAATTCAAAATGAGTATCATTACTATTACTGATCAATAAAAATATCTATAAAAAAAAGAGGGGTAAAGGGAAGCTTTCATTTTATTTTATGGTAAAAAACTCATTTATACCGGTTATTTCACAAGAAAAAAAAGAAGAAAACTCGGGATCGGTTGAATTTCAAGTATTCAATTTCACCAATAAGATACGAAGACTTACTTCACATTTTGAATTGCACCGAAAAGACTATTTATCTCAAAGAGGTTTACGTAAAATTCTGGGAAAACGGCAACGACTACTGTCTTATTTATCAAAGATAAATGGAATACGTTATAAAAAATTAATTAATCAGTTGGATATTCGGGAATCACAAATTCGTTAATTTGAAGAGTCATTTTCAATTATTCGATTTATTAGATCTTGAATTTTTATGAACTTATTTTTTTTTTTTTTTTAAGCGATTCATTGAAGAATGAATCGAGGAAAAACCTATGAATGTCTCAGCTACAAGAAAAGGCCTCATGATAGTCAATATGGGCCCTCACCACCCATCAATGCATGGTGTTCTTCGACTTATTGTTACTCTGGATGGTGAGGATGTTATTGATTGTGAACCAATATTGGGTTATTTACACAGAGGGATGGAAAAAATTGCGGAAAACAGAACAATTATACAATATCTGCCTTATGTAACACGTTGGGATTATTTAGCTACTATGTTCACAGAAGCAATAACCGTAAACGGACCGGAACAGTTGGGAAATATTCAAGTACCTAAAAGAGCCAGCTATATTCGAGTAATTATGTTAGAGTTGAGTCGTATAGCTTCTCACCTACTATGGCTGGGACCTTTTATGGCAGATATTGGTGCACAAACTCCTTTCTTCTATATTTTCAGAGAAAGAGAATTAATATATGATCTATTCGAAGCTGCGACAGGTATGAGAATGATGCATAATTTTTTTCGTATCGGGGGGGTAGCGGCTGATCTACCTCATGGTTGGATAGATAAATGTTTTGATTTCTGCGATTATTTTTTAACAAGGGTTGTTGAATATCAAAAACTTATTACGCGAAATCCCATTTTTTTAGAACGGGTTGAAGGAGTAGGCGTTGTTGGTGGAGAGGAGGTAATAAATTGGGGTTTATCAGGACCGATGCTTCGGGCTTCCGGAATACAATGGGATCTACGTAAAGTTGATAATTATGAGTGTTACGAGGAATTTGATTGGGAAGTTCAATGGCAAAAAGAAGGAGATTCATTAGCTCGTTATTTAGTTCGAATTGGTGAAATGATGGAATCCATAAAAATTATTCAACAGGCTTTGGAAGGAATTCCCGGCGGGCCGTATGAGAATTTAGAAATCCGCTGCTTTGATAGAGAAAAGGATCCAGAATGGAATGATTTTGAATATCGATTCATTAGTAAAAAACCGTCTCCGACTTTTGAATTGCCAAAACAAGAGCTTTATGTAAGAGTTGAGGCCCCAAAGGGAGAATTAGGAATTTTTCTAATAGGCGATCAGAATGGTTTTCCTTGGAGATGGAAAATTCGTCCACCGGGTTTTATCAATTTGCAAATTCTTCCTCAATTAGTTAAAAGAATGAAATTGGCCGATATTATGACAATACTAGGTAGCATAGATATCATTATGGGAGAAGTTGATCGTTGAAATGATAATTGATACAACAGAAGTACAAGATATCCATTTTTTTTCCAAATTGGAATTTTTTAAGGAGGTCTATGGAATTCTATGGATACTTGCCCCTATTTTTATTCTTGTATTGGGAATCACAATAAGTGTATTAGCAATTGTATGGTTAGAAAGAGAAATATCTGCAGGGATACAACAGCGTATTGGACCTGAATACGCCGGGCCTTTTGGAGTTCTTCAAGCTCTAGCCGACGGAACAAAACTACTTTTCAAAGAGAATCTTATTCCATCTAGGGGAGATATTCGTTTATTCAGTATCGGACCATCCATATCAGTCATATCAATTCTAATAAGCTATTCAGTAATTCCTTTTGGCTATAACTTTGTTTTATCTGATCTCAATATCGGTGTTTTTTTATGGATTGCTATTTCGAGTATTGCTCCCATTGGACTTCTCATGTCAGGATATGGGTCGAATAATAAATATTCCTTTTTGGGTGGTCTACGAGCTGCTGCTCAATCGATTAGTTATGAAATACCATTAACTTTATGTGTGTTATCAATATCTCTGCGTGCGATTCGTTGAGACAGAAACTTTTCGATGCTATTGCTATGCTCCTCTCTTTATAGTATTTTATAGGAAAGGGAAAGAATAAATGGAATAGATATTCTCATTTTCATTATTCTTTTTCGCAATTCAGAAAAACAAAATCAGATAGTTATATGAGTGAAATAAAACAGCTTCTATTGAATATTATTTATGAATACTATATTACTTTATAGTTAATATTACTTTATAGTTAATAGATAGTATGATGATTTGAAATTGCAGTAAAAAAAAGGAGTCTCATTTTCTATGTATAAGAATTAAGTGAAAAAAAAAAAACAAATTCTAAGCCGAAGAGGCCGTTTACCCCAAGATTGGGTGATTAGTCATCCTGTCTTGAAGCGGGCTCAAAAGACCAACCTTTTTGAGTTTTCGCTATTATTTGTATGAATTATCATACATGTATTAACATAAATATAAATAAGGGGGTTAATAAAAAAATGAATGGATGGTTAGAAACACCAAGATACACAAAGGATTAGTAAAGCAGATTTTGTAAATAAAATTATCCAAAAGAGCATTTACGCAAAATAGAAAAAGAATTCTAATTGGGGCTTTAAGTTGGTAGAAAAAATCAGGCAGTACTCCCCACAACTCCGATCCAGAGTATACTCCCATCCACTGATTAAATAAATGACTATCAGGAACGAAATAATCCTTTAATTTTATTTAAGTCCCTTTTTACTTGCACAAAAAAAAGAAGAATAGGAACGAAAAACAAAAAATAAAAAAAAAAAGCGATCCCCCCCCTTTTTTTTATTTCTTATATCCATATTCATGGAGATAGAATTCATGTCATAACTGATAAACTAATGTGTAATTATTTTTCGTAATCGAAAACGATGGGGTTATTGATAATTCTAAAAGAGTATTTTATGGAAGAATTCAGTTATTACTCAACAAATTCAAATTTTGATTTTTAAGGGATGAGATCAATTCAGAAGTACCTTTTGTATCTTTTATTAAAATAAAATAGATTTCTCTTTATTATTTAATTATTTATTAGAACAGACAGAATTCAATTGGTCTAATTCAGAACCGTCCGATAAATTTGAATCTTATCTATCTTAGGGATATATCAAGAGATAAAAAATCGGCCCGGTCCTTAGATTTTTTTTAGGCTTTCGAGGAGCCGTATGAGGTGAAAAATCTCATGTACGGTTCTGTAATAGAGATGGGAACAGTAATGTTATCACCGACTAGGATTATCTAACAGTTTAAGTACAGTTGATATAGTTGATGCGCAATCAAAATATGGTTTTGGGGGGTGGAATTTGTGGCGTCAACCTATGGGTTTCGTTGTTTTTCTAATTTCTTCCCTAGCGGAATGTGAAAGATTACCTTTTGATTTACCAGAAGCGGAAGAAGAATTAGTAGCAGGTTATCAAACCGAATATTCGGGTATCAAATTTGGTTTATTTTACGTTGCTTCCTATTTAAACCTATTAATTTCTTCATTATTTGTAACAATTCTTTACTTGGGCGGTTCGAATATCTCTATTCCGTACATATTCGTTTCTGACTTTTTTGAAATAAATAAAACATATGGAGTTTTTGGAACTACAATTGGTATCTTTATTACACTAGTTAAAACTTATTTGTTCTTATTCGTTTCTATCACAACAAGATGGACTTTGCCTAGGCTAAGAATGGATCAATTATTAAACCTTGGGTGGAAGTTTCTTTTGCCTATTTCTCTCGGTAATCTATTATTAACAACTTCATCTCAACTGTTTTCACTATAAGAAAAAAGATTGATCTTCTGTATTCATAACCTGTCTCAAACAAGAGAAAGAAATAAAACAAAAATATTCATAGATATTCACGATATGTTCCTTATGGTAACTGGGTTCATGAATTATGGTCAACAAACAGTCCGAGCTGCAAGGTACATTGGTCAAAGTTTCATGATTACCTTATCTCATGCAAATCGTTTACCTGTAACTATTCAATATCCTTATGAAAAAATAATCACATCGGAACGTTTTCGCGGTCGAATCCATTTTGAATTTGATAAATGCATTGCTTGTGAAGTATGTGTTCGTGTATGTCCTATAGATCTACCTGTTGTTGATTGGAAACTGGAAATTGATATTCGAAAGAAACGATTGCTTAATTACAGTATTGATTTCGGAATCTGTATATTTTGTGGTAACTGTATTGAGTATTGTCCAACAAATTGTTTATCAATGACTGAAGAATATGAACTTTCGACTTATGATCGTCACGAATTGAATTATAATCAAATTGCTTTGGGCCGTTTACCAATGTCAGTAATTGATGATTATACAATTCGAACAATTCAAATAAAATAAAATTATTTAATTTGAATTTATAATATAGTTCAAAAAAAAAATTCTTATACTTAGAAAAAGGTTAGAAAAAGGAAATAAAAAAAGAAAATAATAGAATATAATAGAATTAAAATCAAATAATACTCTATATATATAAATATAAAATATATATAAATATAAAAATAAAATAGAATATATATATATATATAGAATAAAATAGAATATATATAAAGAAAATAAAGAAATATATAAAGAAAATAAAAAAATAGAATAATCTAAATTTGGATAATATAAAACAAAATATTATAAAAATGAATAAATATTATATTAGATATTGTATTAGAAATATTCTATATTATATAAATTATATAAATATTAAATAAATATATACTTTATACTTTACTTTCGTTTTAGTATAGTTTCAAATTACTCTTTCGTATAAAAAATAGAATAACATTGGTAACTGTACCTATAGCAATTCACACTCCTTAGGATTAAATTCAATGCGGAGAGAATTTTAGTATATAATTTTTTTTCCTGGTCATATCAATAAGGTCATGAAGTTTCGATTTATTTATCTCTTATTTTACATATAATGGATTTGCCTGAACCGCTACATGATTTTCTTTTAGTCTTTCTGGGATCGGGTCTTGTATTAGGAAGTCTAGGAGTCGTATTACTTACCAACCCAATTTTTTCTGCTTTTTCGTTGGGACTGGTTCTTGTTTGTATATCTTTATTGTATATTTTATCAAACTCCCATTTTGTAGCTGCATCACAGCTACTTATTTACGTGGGAGCTATAAATGTTTTAATCATATTTGCTGTGATGTTCATGAATGGTTCAGAATATTACCATGATTTTCATCTTTGGACCGTTGGGGATGGAATTACTTTGATGGTTTGTACAAGTATTTTTGTTTCACTAATAACTACTATTCCAGATACATCATGGTACGGGATTATTTGGACTACAAGACCAAATCAGATTATAGAACAAGATTTGATAAATACTAGTCAACAAATTGGAATTCATTTATCAACAGATTTTTTTCTTCCATTTGAACTCATTTCAATAATTCTTTTAGCTGCTTTGATAGGTGCAATTGTCGTGGCTCGCCAATAAGAAATCTTTAGAACTGGCAATCTTAAATAAAAATTCAATTTTGTTCGATTTTATCACATTTATTTCCGTTGAATTCTATGTGAACGTGAAACAGTATTTATGTAGAAAATCTTTTTTTTTTTTATTATGAATATTGCCGATATATTTATTATTTTGTTTTGTTGCAGACTTGTTATATTCTTTAGTCAATCGAATCCGTTGAATTGTTGTTCATATTGAAATGAATCAAAATTGATAAGGAGTTGGTCAATGATGCTCGAACATGTACTTGTTTTGAGTGCCTATTTATTTTCTATAGGTATCTATGGATTGATCACGAGCCGAAATATGGTTAGAGCCCTTATGTGTCTTGAACTTATACTGAATGCAGTTAATATAAATCTTGTAACCTTTTCTGATTTTTTTGATAGTCGCCAATTAAAAGGAAATATTTTTTCAATTTTTGTGATAGCTGTTGCAGCAGCTGAAGCAGCTATCGGACCGGCTATTGTTTCCTCAATTTATCGTAACCGAAAATCAACCCGTATCAATCAATCGAATTTGTTGAATAAATAGTATTAATCATAATTAATCATAAAAAAAAGTATAATATAGAATAGGGTAATATTCATCAATTCAAATTAGCATGTATGTTACACAACTTATGATCATGTTTGCGAGAAAATATAAGAAATCAAAGTATCTTGGTTCTATTCTCTTCTTATGAATTGATCTAGAAGTCGATTTTTATTAAAAAAATTCTGACAAATCATTGATTCATCTGGTGTCTAAATATAGGATTCATTTATGAGTTTACTAGATCGAAAATTTTTTATTTTTGATGTTCAAAGATTACTATAGATCCAATGTCACATTCCGTAAAGATTTATGATACATGTATAGGATGTACTCAATGTGTCCGAGCTTGCCCGACAGATGTATTAGAAATGATACCTTGGGACGGGTGTAAAGCTAAGCAAATTGCTTCTGCCCCAAGAACAGAGGACTGTGTTGGTTGTAAGAGGTGTGAATCCGCCTGTCCCACGGATTTCTTAAGTGTTCGAGTTTATTTATGGCATGAAACAACTCGAAGCATGGGTCTAGCTTATTGATACGTTTCAAAAAACACCACACGAATACATTTTTTTTACTGGGAAAAACCCGCGCTCAAAATATTTTCTATTTTGAGCGCGGGTTTTTCTGGCTCAAGTGTATCTTATTTTTATCACGAATTATTTTCCTTGGTTAACAATAATTGTAGTTTTGCCAATAGCTGGGGGTTCTTTCATTTTTTTATTTCCTCATAGAGGAAATAAGATAATACGGTGGTATACTATTTGTATATGCTTAATAGATCTCCTTCTAACAACCTATGCATTTTGTTATCATTTCCGATTGGATGATCCACTAATCCAACTGACAGAGAATTATAAATGGATCCATTTTTTTGATTTTTACTGGAGATTCGGAATAGATGGACTCTCTCTAGGACCTATTTTACTGACGGGATTTATCACCACTTTAGCTACTTTAGCGGCTCAGCCGGTTACTCGAGAATCCAAATTATTCCATTTCCTCATGTTAGCAATGTATAGCGGTCAAATAGGACCATTTTCTTCTCGAGACATTTTACTTTTTTTCATCATGTGGGAATTAGAATTAATTCCCGTTTATCTACTTTTATCCATGTGGGGGGGAAAGAAACGTTTGTATTCAGCCACAAAGTTTATTTTGTACACTGCGGGAAGTTCTGTTTTTTTATTAATGGGAATTCTGGGTATAGGTTTATATGGTTCTAATGAACCAACATTAAATTTGGAAACATTAACTAATCAATCGTATCCGGTGGCACTGGAAATAATATTCTATATGGGATTTCTTATTGCTTTTGCTGTCAAATTGCCGATTATACCCTTACATACATGGTTACCAGACACCCACGGAGAGGCACATTACAGCACTTGTATGCTTTTAGCCGGAATCTTATTAAAAATGGGAGCGTATGGGTTGGTTCGAATTAATATGGAATTATTATCCCACGCTCATTCTATATTTTGCCCCTGGTTAATGCTATTAGGTTCAATTCAAATAATCTATGCAGCTTCAGCATCTCTTGGTCAACGTAATTTAAAAAAAAGAATAGCTTATTCCTCGGTATCTCATATGGGTTTCCTAATTATAGGAATTGGTTCTATAAGCGATACGGGGCTCAACGGGGCTATTTTACAAATAATCTCTCATGGATTTATTGGCGCTGCGCTTTTTTTCTTGGCGGGAACTAGTTATGATAGACTACGTCTTCTTTATCTCGACGAAATGGGCGGAATGGCTATACCAATGCCAAAAATATTCACGGTTTTCACTATCTTATCGATGGCTTCTCTTGCATTGCCGGGCATGAGCGGTTTTATTGCAGAATTGATCGTTTTTTTTGGAATAATTACCAGTCAAAAATATCTTTTAATGACAAAAATACTTATTACTTTTGTAACAGCAATTGGAATGATATTAACTCCTATTTATTCATTATCCATGTTACGGCAGATGTTCTATGGATACAAGCTTTTTAATACACCAAACTCTTATTTTTTTGATTCTGGTCCACGAGAATTATTTATTTCGATTTCTATCCTTATACCCGTAATAGCTATTGGTATTTATCCGGATTTCATTTTCTCATTCTCGGTTGATAAAGTTGAAGCTATTCTATCTAATTTTTTATAGATAGTTTTTGTGAATAAATTAATAATAAAAAAAAGATTTTTTCCGTTGGATTTGGATTAACTTAATAAAAAAAAAAAATGAATTTGAATTGTAATCGAATATTTTGTTGTTTGTGAGAACCCCTTGAATCACTATATTACTTGATTTAAAGGGTTCTCGACGATTTATGGGAAGTTTTCATATATACACTTTCCATATTTGTATTTGTCAGGTTCTTTACTCACTTTAATTCAATTAGATGAAAATGAACCATAACTATGTAGGCCTATTCCTAATAGATTGATTCCCAAATAACATATCCAAATTATAAGAAAGCCCATAGAGGCCACTATTGAAGAATTTACATCTTCCAATTTTTTATTTTTTCTAGTATGTAAATAAATAGCGAATATGGTCCAAGTAATAAAGGCCCAAGTTTCCTTTGGATCCCAATTCCAATACGACCCCCATGCCTCATTAGCCCATACTGCTCCTGAAAGAATACCTATCGTTAAAAAGATAAAACCTAAGCTAATAATACGGTAACCCCAACGATCCAATTGTTGAATAAATTGAGACCTATAATAATTTCTAGAAAAAGAAGTTTTTTGTAAAACATTATTTCTTTCATTCATATTCATGTATTTGATTTCAGCAAAAGAAAATGATTCATTTAAAAAATACAAATTATTGCTTTTACCAATAATTTGTATGAGTTCTCGAAATGTAATAACTAAAATAGCTACTGATAATAATGATCCACATAAAAGAGTTGCATAGCCTAATATCATCATACTTACGTGCATCATTAACCAATGGGATTGTAGAGCGGGTACTAATATTGTGGATTGATGCATTTTGTTTAAAAGACCCGAAGTAGCAAAGCCTTGGGTAAAAATAACACTTGGTGCAATTATTGTACTTAAATGGTTTTTATGCTTTTTAAAACAAGGAACCATATATAAAATGGAAAAACTCCATGAAAGAAAGATTAATGATTCATATAAATCACTAAATGGTAAATGGCCCGAAAAAAACCAACGAGTAACTAACAATCCCGTTATACAGAAAAAGGTTATTATCATGCCTTTTTTGGACGAATCATATAATCCCACGATTTCATTGACTAATAAGGTTATCAAATGAATTGAAATTATAATTGATACGACCGAAAAGGATATATGAGTTAATATATGCTCTAAAGTTGAAAATATCATATTTATATATATATATAAGGTCTCAATACAATACTAGGAATAGAAATCGGGAATTGAATTCATTATAGGACTTATTCTTTTCGAAGATAAGATTATCATGCCGCCACTCGGACTCGAACCGAGATGCTCTAGCACTGCTTCCTAAGAGCAGCGTGTCTACCAATTTCACCATAGCGGCTTACTCAAAATCATAATAACCGATTTTTAGTCAATCGTCGAGATTGAAAGAATCAATTAAAGTGCAATATTTTATTACTAAACATTAAAGAATTTAAAGAATTCTATTATTTAAATATTTTAAGAATTCTGTTATATATATTAATATATATATATTAATAATATATTAATAAATTTATATATATAATAAATTTAAACTTGGATTTATTATAATTTGGATTTATTATAATATATAAATTAATATAGATATATAATCGAATCAATTTTGTCAATTTTGAATAATATGTTTTAAATATAATAATTTTCTATTTATATATATATGTTATATATATATGTATGAATTTCATTTATTATTATAAATAAAAATGATAAATATAAAAAAATTAGATTATTGTAAATATAAAATTTTTTTTTTTTAATGGAACATTTCAATTTCAATACAAATTTTTATTCTCGTTCTTTTTTCGTTTCAAGTATCAGTTTTAACAGGAGAATGTATTTTTGTTAGTTTATACTTTTTCTTTCAAAAAAGGACTGTTGGCACTAGATAGTTCTGACTTCAATCCAGGAATGAAAAAAAAATTCGATATATATATAGAATGGTATTCTATTCAATATATATCTATATAATTTCAATATATCTATATAATTCTATTATATAGATAATTATATATATAGATAATTATATTCTATATATTCTATAAATATTTAATATAAATATTTAATCTTCTATATTAGATATATTAGATTAGTATTAAAAAAGATTCTTTGAATCGAGCTAATTCTGTTTTGTATTTGTTACAAAACTTTTAGAGTTCCCTGTAAAAATGGATTTCGCTAATGAAAAAGCTTTCAATGCTTTCCAATATCCCCTCTTTTTCCAAAAATTCTTCCGAATAATTTTTTTTGATATCGAAGTGCGCTTTTTTGGAACTGCCATACAACTAGTATAGTTTTTTCATTGCTATAGTTGGATGTGAAAGACATTTCATTTCTTCTTTTCTTCTCTAAATCAAAACGAATTGTTATTTAATTAGTCATATATCTTATCTATCTTAATTCCCCCTTTTTGTTTTCTATCTAAAGTAAAACATTGACTATTATAACCCTTTTTCTAAATTTTGCCAAACATAGATCTCTTTTTATTGTAATAGAAGATAATCAATTAGTTCAAAAATGAACTAATGTTTCTGAATGGAATAATCAAATTCTTTTTTTTTTGTTCATGGCATATGAATTGTTTTTGATGACTCATGTCAAAATAAAGGAATGTTCTTAGTTTTGCTGTAATTATTTATCCTCACTCTATACAATACATAACATAATTTTTTTTTATAATTGTAAAAAATTTAATTTTAAAATAAAAAATTAAATTTTTCTTTTACAAAAATTTTCGTTTTTATAATATAATTTAATTGAATTTATTTATTATTTTATTAATTAAATATTACTTATTACTAAAAACCTATAAAAAAGTTTCTTTTTTCACTAGGAATTTTGTTATTGGCCCATTTTTATTTTTTACTTTGCAATATTAAAAGTATTGTGCAAAGATTCAGAATAATTAAAAATAGATAATTTGATTTCTATCTTCACTTTTTTTATTAACCGAACCCTTTACAAAAGAGATAAAACAAAACTCATTAAGAATCAAAAGATTTTTTATTCTTTATTTAAATTTGTATGGACTATACACATCACTCTTCATGGATCATACCTTTCATTCCACTTCCAGTTCCTATGTTAATAGGAGTGGGACTTCTACTTTTTCCCACGGCAACAAAAAATCTTCGCCGTATGTGGGCTTTTCCTAGTATTTTTTTGTTAACTATAGTTATGATTTATTCAGTCGATCTGTCTATTCATCAAATCAATAACAGTTCTATCTATCAATATGTATGGTCTTGGACTATAAATAATGATCTTTCTTTAGAGTTTGGTTACTTGATCGATTCACTTACCTCTATTATGTCAATATTAATCACTACTGTTGGCATTCTGGTTCTTATTTATAGTGATAATTATATGTCTCATGATCAAGGATATTTGAGATTTTTTGCTTATATGACTTTTTTTAATATTTCAATGTTGGGATTAGTTACTAGTTCGAATTTGATACAAATTTATATTTTTTGGGAATTGGTTGGAATGTGTTCTTATCTATTAATAGGTTTTTGGTTCACACGTCCTATTGCGGCAAATGCTTGTCAAAAAGCGTTTGTAACTAATCGTCTAGGAGATTTTGGTTTATTATTAGGGATTTTAGGTCTTTATTGGATAACGGGTAGTTTGGAATTTAGGGATTTGTTTCAAATATTGAATAACTTGATTTCTAAAAACGAGGTTAATATTTTTTTTGTTACTTTGTGTGCCCTTTTGTTATTTTGTGGCTCAGTTGCTAAATCTGCCCAATTTCCCCTTCATGTATGGTTACCAGATGCTATGGAAGGACCTACTCCTATTTCTGCTCTTATACATGCTGCTACTATGGTAGCGGCGGGAATTTTTCTTGTAGCTCGACTTCTTCCTCTTTTCATAGTTATACCCTCCATAATGAATGGAATAGCTTTCATAGGTATAATAACAGTAGTCTTGGGAGCTACTTTAGCTATTGCTCAAAAAGATATTAAGAAAAATTTGGCTTATTCTACAATGTCTCAATTGGGTTATATGATGTTAGCTCTAGGTATGGGCTCTTATCGAGTCGCT